CAATCTTATACCAAAGGTGTATTTAGAGTATATCTACTCAGTATAGCTATCCTTCCTCTGGCACAGCAACGCAGTCTCAATTAGTACCGAAATGCTACATTTCCCTTTTTGTTCTTTGGATATGCATAAACTTTATGTTATGGAATAAATTAATACAATATAAAATTCCTCAAATTATTTATAATATTTCAAGATTTCCATTATGGATTTCGTAATAGATAGAGATAGAAAGTCAAGATCTTGAGAAAGTGTGAATCCATGGGTTTTAACTAATTCATGTAAAGATATTATCATATTTACACAATTCAATTATATGCAAAATTTATAAACCCTTTTTATGGTTAAAGATTTTTTTGTTAGAATACTTTCATTTACTTAGCTTAGTTGGTCATACAATACATAATACAATAAATAATAAATAGATTATGATATGATAGTGTGTTTGATGAAAAAACCTAAAATAGTTAGAACAATCAATTACAGAATATGGGCGATGCAACAACCGTTGTTGCCAAAGCAAGGTTATTTCTTGACTGAACTACAAAGATAGAACTCTATGATTATGATATGGAAAGACAGAGTGTAGAAGCTAAAAAGATACTGGAAGTTGCTCATCTTCAAATTGAGTTGGACCTGAAATGAAATAAATAAAAAGGGGGTATCGGGCCTGGGCCGTCCGATCGAAAAGAAAGTGGATTAAATCCTATTGAAAATAAATGATTCAAATTAAAATTATTTTAAAATCCAATTATTCTTTTATTCAAAAATGACTGAATTTTTTTTTTTTAGTTATACGTATAGAGTTTTTATTACTTTCACTTAACTCACGAATTGCACAATGAATCTGTTGATTTGGAATCACATGACCGGTTGATGTCACATCAGAGCAATCGATTTTTTCTACTATGTAATTCTATCTTTTTTAGTGCTATCTATAATGACTGATCAATTAAGATGGAACTAAGTTAATATTGTCTACTGTCAATAGTTTTTCTTACTGTCGTATCTGGGAAAATTGAAACTTAGGTAAGTGTTTTATCAACATATGTAGTAAAAGAACATATCTAATTTAGCCCTTTCATGTCTACTATAACTAGTTATTTCGGTTTTCTATTAGCTGCTTCAACTATAACCCCAGCTCTATTGATTGGTTTGAACAAGATACGACTTATTTGAAATAAATTGAATGAACAATTTATAAAAATAAGTATTTCTCTTAAATGCCAGGTCTTCCATAGTCCCGCGGGAATTGCCAATTCTCGGTTATTGAGATTCGCGAACAATTTAGATTAATATTTAGGGATAGATCTTACCTCTCTTTTTATTCTCTCAAACAAAAAATAGAAATGATTGAAGTTTTTTTATTTGGAATCGTTTTAGGTCTAATTCCTATTACTTTGGCAGGATTATTCGTAACTGCATATTTACAATACAGACGTGGTGATCAATTGGACCTTTGATTGAATAATATATTTTTTGATTGACCTCCTATCCTACTCCTTGAAAGGAGGTCAAATTAAAGTTTATTAAGTTATTTTATTGTATGTGATTCGACATAACATCACGCTCTATAGGATTTGAACCTACGACATCGGGTTTTGGAGACCCGCGTTCTACCGAACTGAACTAAGAGCGCTTTCTTATGACAGGGGATACGACTGTAAAAAAAAGAATTTCTATGTACCCAAAAATATCTTGCAAACACCTAGTATAGTATGCAAAAATTTAAAGATTATATAGTCAATTTTAAAATTTAATCAATCTCGAGTAATCTCCCGTTACTGCCCATTAGTAGAAGTAATAGGTAGGGATGACAGGATTTGAACCCGTGACATTTTGTACCCAAAACAAACGCGCTACCAAGCTGCGCTACATCCCTTTTAAAAATTGTTTTACAATGTCATTGTACAAAATCCTTGTCTTGTTTTCCACATTTTTATTTTCTTCTTGATTTTATACTTTATTTATTATATTAAAATATTGTATTTATATTATATACATCTGAAACCTAACGCATGAAAAAATTAATATTTATCGATAACACTCAGGCTTTTTTTTTTTAAGGACAAGAACATTGGCTCGTTCATTGTACATATCCATTTTAGTTAGGAATTCTGCATAAAAATAAATACAAATGATCTTGAACTACGACATCTGCTCATATATATAATCTATGTCTATGTTTTACAATAAACAATAAAAAGGAGGATTCTCAATGCGAGATATAAAAACATATCTCTCCACGGCACCTGTGCTAAGTACTCTATGGTTTGGGTCTTTAGCGGGTCTATTGATAGAGATTAATCGTTTATTCCCAGACGCCTTGTCATTTCCTTTTTTTTGATTCTAGTTATTAATATGCAAAAAATAAATAAATTTAGAGATTTAATTCTATAGTGGCGTGATTAAAAAAAAAAATGTATTAAACCCAAGCAAAAAGTGGATCTAATAAAATGATATTTGGAAAAACATAAATGGAAATGCGGGTCCAGTCTAGGAGAGGCTCCACGAAATCATAACATAGTAAAGAAGATACATAAATGAAATATTGGTATTAGTATTAGGAATAATTGAGAGTTAGAAAAAAATTGTATTACTTAAAATTATATATAATATTATAATATATAATTGATATTTAAATAAAATTAAATAAAAAAATATATATCTTCAATCTATTTAATTTTAATTATTACTCTTAATTAATTCAATTAATTAATATTAATTACAATGAAATCTTTAGAAAATTAATTTCAAATTAATAACTTCTATTAATTTTTTGTTCTTTTTATTTTCAGATCGAAAAAGAAAGAAAAGTTAAGTCGATCCAAAGGGGGTTCATGGCCAAGGGTAAAGATGTAAGGGTCATAGTTATTTTGGAATGTACTTGTTGTTGTGCTCGAAATGGTGTCAATAAAGAATCGCGGGGTATTTCTAGATATATTACTCAAAAGAATCGACACAATACACCCAGTCGATTAGAATTGAGAAAATTTTGTATTTATTGTCACAGGCATACGATTCATGGGGAAATAAAGAAATAGATCGAACGGAACATAACATATGTGCAATCTTTCCATTCCAACTCAAAGAGCAGAAAGAGGAAGAACATATAACATAATCATAATATAATACAAATTATATTAAAATTATAAATTATACAAATAAAACCCTACTTCGGCCGGATCTGAAATTAATAAAGAAATAGAATTTTAGAAATAAGGAATAAACCATGGATAAATCTAAGCAACCTTTTCGTAAATCCAAGCTTTCTTTTCGTCGGCGTTTGCCCCCAATTGTCTCGGGGGATCGAATTGATTATAGAAACATGAGTTTAATTAGTCGATTTATTAGTGAACAAGGAAAAATATTATCTAGACGGGTAAATAAATTGACCTTGAAACAACAACGATTAATTACTATTGCTATAAAACAAGCTCGTATTTTATCTTCGTTACCTTTTCTTAATAATGAGAAACAATTTGAGAGAACCGAGTCGATCCCTAGAACTGCGGGTCCTAGAGCCAGAAATAAATAGGCATATTCCTCAATTGACTCAAAACTCCAATTGGAATTCAAGCTCAAATAGATTTGGATGTTTTGCTCGAAAAGGCCCAGAATCCAGGTTTAATTCTTGTCTTATAAGAAACAAAAAAAGGGGGATAAGCAATTTTTTTTATTGAAGCATGTTCGTTCATTCCTACTACTTTTCTTATCTTAAATTTTATCTAAATTTAGTTTATTCTATCTTCCCGGAGTTCATTCTCCGGGGAATTCTTGTTCAATCATTCCTGTATATTACTTTCTAATTTCCTTTATTTTATGATTTTATTGGAAATCATGTAAAGACAATTCTTATTTGATATAGCTATTTGCGCAAGTATTTTACGATTAAGAAGCAATTGCCCCTTGTATAGATTGTGTATTAATCGACTATAACTATGGAATACTTTATTCTCGCGAGTTACTGCATTTATCCGAGTGATCCACAAACGACGAAAATTTATCTTTTGCCTGCCCCTATCTCGATGAGAGGAAACCAAAGCTCTCATTTTATGTTGAGTAATTGTTCGTGTAAGTCTTGAATGAGCCCCTGTTGATGCAAATACACGAATTTTTGTTCGACGTCTCCGAGCTGTATACCCTCGTTTAACTCTGGTCATTGAATCAAATTAAACTTTAATGAATAACTAATTGAATTCTCTTCTTTCAGTCATTATTTGTCCCCCCGGTCGGTTAATAACAAAACGGATTATTCCGATATATAAAATATAAATTCCAATGGCTTTTGCTACTATGACCTTCCCAACCACTATTTTTTATTTTTATTCTTTCCAGGCCAGACATTTGGTTCACCTGGAACTAAGAAATTCTACCAAATACTATACAAAAAAATAGTGGGTTCCTTCGTTTCTATGGTTACTTCTTAAACGGTGAGGCCCTCTCTATGCGCCGGAGCCTCATCTCTCATTTAATCAAATGGTATTGTTAACTTGTATAGTTAACATTCTTTGGCTCTACCCATTAATTATACAGTAATAGGCCTTTTCACAATAAGAGCTATCCATACAGTGACGGCATTTAATTATGAAAGTTGGCTAGGTAGCTGACCCTGTTAGTCCGTTCTTTCAAGAATATGGGCATAACCTTTTTGTTTTGCTTCTTATCCTTATAATACCATTTCCTCCGCTTAATGGATAACCATTTGCTACCAATGGAGAATTGCTTCTCATCTCAAATTGAGGTGGTTGGATTTGCACCAATGAAAACCATAAATTCCATACACAATATACAAGAAACAATAAGGGTATATAATATATCCCCATTTTAGATAGTAAATGGCGTTCTTTTACTCTATCTATTCATTGGTATTAATCATTGATACTGGAAAAATTGTCTCATTTGCTCGAGCTCATGATCTGAACGAGTCGCACATACACCCTAGTACATGTTCCTCGACGCTGAGGACATCCTCGAAGAGCGGGGGATTTCGTGACATTTTTTATTGGCTGTCTTGTGTTTCTAATAAGTTGTTTAATAGTTGGCATGTCGGATATATAAAATTATATTATAGAATGGGTTGGTTTAGATCGATCTTAACCTGATTGATGATTATTAATTATTTCGATTCAATATAAGATATTAAATCGTGTAAAATTAGAATTATGGTTGAAAATAAAACGGAATCATGGATTTATACGAAATCCGAAGTATTTTCATTTTCAACCGCTACAAGATCAACAATGCCATGGGCTTGGGCTTCTGTTGCCGACATAAAAACATCTCTTTCCATGTCTTCGGATATAACCCACAAAGGGTTGCCTGTTCTTTGTACATAAACTTTTGTGAGGTTTTCGCGAAGTTTCAGCAGTTCTTCCGCTTCCAGGATAAATTCTCCTGCCTGTGCCTCATAAAAAGAACTAGCAGGTTGGTGAATCATAACCCTGATGATATTGAGATAACATCATGAATGGTTCTTCTATCTCGCATGATGGGATTTAAATTAAAGGGATAAAAAAAGAAGAAAAAAATAGAATTGAACAACCGTACAGGCACCTTTTGTGCATTGCATACGGCTCTGCAATGGAATTTACTAACCCCCTCCCTCCTCCAGAGAAGAGGGGAAGAAATAGAATCTATCCGATCCAGCCAGATCGTTGAATAATCCATTTGCCATCCTTCTTTTCATAAGAGTAAAAAAATACTACGATGGTTCTGTTGCTTTATATTAGATATTTATATATTTATCTAGTTTGTGATTTGGCAATCCCAAAGTGTCTTTCTGATATGATCAAATAAGGAAAAAATGATTTGTGACGCTAAAATGTCCTCCCGACACATAAGATAAAATCGCATTTCATACTACTATCTCGATACAAAATCTCATGTTATAAAAAACAATAATGGTTTGTTCATATCGAACTCAAAGTGCCATGCTATTATTACTTAATTTTTCCTAATTCGATTATTTATATTTGATATGGCGAAGGCATAGTCTTTTTTTTTTTTTTAACTCATTGGCGCCAAGCGTGAGGGAATGCTAGACGTTTGGTAATTTCTCCTCCAACCAGAATGAAAGATCCCATTGAAGCAGCTAATCCCATGCATATTGTATGTACATCGGGTGGCACAAATTGCATAGTATCATAAATGGCTATTCCTGGTATTACCCATCCGCCGGGAGAGTTTATAAACAAATAAAAATCCCTAGTATTATCTTCTATACTGAGATATACCATGAGACCCACAAGTTGATTGGAGATCTCGCTATCAACTTCTTGGCCTAAAAAAAGTAATCTTTCTCGATGAAGTCGGTTGATTAGGACAAAATTGTATCCCTTAGGAACCGTACGTGCACCTTTGGATGCATACGGTTCAAAAAATTGCGAAAAAAAAAAATCAATCAATGTATCAATTACAGTCTTTATTTATTTTTTTTTTTGTAACAGGTTTTTTTGTTTTTATAAAGAAGGGCTTTTCTTCGATTTTTCAAAAACATGAGTTTTGGTTCCCTTTCTCTTCCTTATCAAAAAAAATTATTGAACTTATTAAACTAACCTCTCATTGATGTATTATTTCATCGAAATTCAAATCACGATGTCATTTTCTTGTTCTTGAATGGGCCCTTTCAATTCTTTTAGGTTCGTGTTCTACTCCGGGTAAAGATTTGTCCAAATTCTATTTGCACATATAGGGCAAATTATCTCAGTACCGCTTCTTTTTTTTTATGTTTCATTTCATGCTTTCCCTCAAATTATTCCATGTATTCATCTTATTATTCCATGCCATTCAATGGCAATTTGAGATCACTCCTAATAATATATAGAAAGCATAAATTAAATATAAATAAAGAATGTTTATGATACAAATAGTAATCATATATATTACCAATTTGATATTTTATGAACGGAGCCTGGATACTTTATTTTATCGTTACAAGTTAACCATAAATTCTTAATAATATTGATCCCCAATATAAATGGATCTAATTGCACTTCACGCTCCGAATAATTGATGGTTCAATCAATATTTCTTGGGCGAAACGGAGGATATCCCGATCGGTGGAGACAACGGGTAAACCCCATATGACCTAATATATCTGACAAGCCGCACTATACGTCAACCCAAACTGCGTCTTCCTCTCCAGGATTCCGAAAAGGTACTTTTGGAACACCAACGGGCATTAAATTAAAGAAAAAAGTTAAGTACTATACTTCACTTTAATATGGAAACGTACCAATGAATTTATTGTCTTCATTTTTTTCTGTTTATTCTATTTTAAACATAAATTTGGATACATGGATTGGGTGAAGATTTCCGGAAGAAGACAGAATGAATAAAGAATTTTCACGAGCGGGTCGATCATTTGAATGATAAACAAGTATCTACGCATTCATTCTACAAAAAAAAAGGGGGCCCAACCCCCATTGCGTATTGGTACTTATCGAGTATAGAATAGATCTGCTTCTCTTTGTTCTTACGAACAAAATTGTTCCGTTATTTTCAATGGAACGAAATAAATCTTAACCCTTTCTTATACAAAATCTACTGAAAAGGTTAGGTACATAACATAGTATAGTCTTTTCAATGCGATAAAGTTACATAGTGTCCATTTTTCTTTGATATTTGATAAAAAAGGGGTATTTCCATGGGTTTACCTTGGTATCGTGTTCATACTGTCGTATTGAATGATCCCGGTCGGTTGCTTTCTGTCCATATAATGCATACAGCTCTAGTTTCTGGTTGGGCCGGCTCGATGGCTCTATACGAATTAGCAGTTTTTGATCCTTCTGACCCGGTTCTTGATCCAATGTGGAGACAGGGTATGTTCGTTATACCCTTTATGACTCGTTTAGGAATAACCAATTCATGGGGTGGGTGGAATATTTCAGGAGGAACTATACCGAATCCGGGTATTTGGAGTTACGAAGGTGTGGCAGGGGCACATATTGTGTTTTCTGGCTTGTGCTTCTTGGCAGCTATCTGGCATTGGGTGTATTGGGATCTAGAAATATTCTCTGATGAACGCACCGGAAAACCTTCTTTGGATTTGCCCAAGATCTTTGGAATTCATTTATTTCTCTCAGGGTTGGCTTGCTTTGGCTTTGGCGCATTTCATGTAACAGGCTTGTATGGTCCTGGAATATGGGTGTCCGATCCTTATGGGCTAACTGGAAAAGTACAATCCGTAAATCCAGCGTGGGGCGCAGAAGGTTTTGATCCTTTTGTTTCGGGAGGAATAGCCTCTCATCATATTGCAGCGGGTACATTGGGCATATTAGCGGGTTTATTTCATCTTAGTGTCCGTCCGCCTCAACGTCTATACAAAGGATTACGTATGGGCAATATTGAAACTGTACTTTCCAGCAGTATCGCTGCTGTTTTTTTCGCAGCTTTCGTAGTTGCTGGAACTATGTGGTATGGTTCAGCAACTACCCCAATTGAATTATTTGGCCCCACTCGTTATCAGTGGGATCAGGGATACTTCCAGCAAGAAATATATCGAAGAGTTGGCACAGGACTAGCTGAAAATCTGAGTTTTTCGGAAGCTTGGTCTAAAATCCCCGAAAAATTAGCTTTTTATGATTACATTGGTAATAATCCGGCAAAAGGGGGATTATTCAGAGCCGGCTCAATGGACAGCGGGGATGGAATAGCTGTTGGATGGTTAGGACACCCCATCTTTAGAGATAAAGAAGGCCGCGAGCTTTTTGTACGTCGTATGCCCACTTTTTTTGAAACATTCCCCGTAGTTTTGGTAGACGGAGACGGAATTGTGAGAGCCGATGTTCCTTTTAGAAGGGCAGAATCCAAGTATAGTGTCGAACAAGTAGGTGTAACTGTCGAGTTCTATGGTGGCGAACTCAATGGAGTCAGTTATAGTGATCCTGCTACTGTGAAAAAATATGCTAGACGCGCCCAATTAGGTGAAATTTTTGAATTAGACCGAGCTACTTTGAAATCCGATGGTGTTTTTCGGAGCAGTCCAAGGGGTTGGTTCACTTTTGGGCATGCTACATTTGCTTTGCTCTTCTTTTTCGGACACATTTGGCATGGCGCTAGAACCTTGTTCAGAGATGTTTTTGCTGGTATTGATCCAGATTTGGATTCTCAAGTAGAATTTGGAACATTCCAAAAACTTGGAGATCCAACTACAAGAAGACAAGTAGTCTGATAGAATATTACTCTGGTATCTTTCGTCTCCACTTTTTTTATTTGATGACATTTTGATGACATAAGGTACCAGAAAAATCGTGACTTGATTGAATCGCCATCTTTAATTCTTTCCCTTTCTTTACTATAGTAAATGATCCAAAATGAATAGGTGTGGAAGCTATAATTGTAAACCACGATCAAATCTATGGAAGCATTGGTTTATACATTTCTCTTAGTCTCGACTTTAGGAATAATTTTTTTCGCTATCTTTTTTCGAGAACCACCTAAGGTTCCGACTAAAAAATGATTTTTGATCATCTTAATTTGAAGTAACGAGCCTACCATTGGTAGGCTCATTACTTCAATTAGTCCCCGTGTTCTTCGAATGGATCTCTTAATTGTTGAGAGGGTTGCCCAAAAGCAGTATATAAGGCGTACCCAGTAAAGCTTACAAGTAAACCAGATATGAAGATGGCGACTAGGGTTGCTGTTTCCATTTCTAGATAATTTAAGGATCACAATGGATCTACGATAAGATCGTTTATTTACAACTACAACCAAATGGTATACAAAGTCAACAGATCTTAACCAATCATTAAATAAGATTTATGGCTACACAAACCGTTGAGGATAGTTCTAAATCTAGGCCAAGACAAACTAATATAGGAAGTTTATTGAAACCATTGAATTCGGAATATGGTAAAGTAGCTCCGGGCTGGGGGACTACACCACTTATGGGGGTCGCAATGGCTCTGTTTGCGATATTTCTATCTATCATTTTGGAAATTTATAATTCATCCGTTTTATTGGATGGAATTTCAATGAATTAGGTTCCTGAGGACTATAAAGTCCTAGTTCTAGTTTTTCAATAAAAAAATAAAAACGCACTTAAGACTCAGATTTCTCATTCTGGTAGTTCGACCGTGGAATTTTTTTGTTTCGGTATTTCCGGAATATGAGTGTGTGACTTGTTATAATTGATCCTATTGATAATACAGAGAATAGTCTGTCATCTCTATCAAGATGATTCTACCTCGTCGGATATTTATTCTAGTATCTGGAGCACGGAATATGAATATTGTAGATATAGATCAAGAAAAGAAATATTTGAACTATGATTCATACTTACTATTCAGTCAGACCTCGCGACCGGACTCAAAAAAAAAAAAAAATGCAAATTTGAATTATTAATAACATCCATTCATTGAAATTGGAGAAGTGATGATCAAATGGTTCTTAACTCACAGAACCTTTGCGTTTAGCGTGGGCTTTATTAAATCATCGTGGTTCTAGTATGAATCTGAGGTGTCAATTGATTGACAGGGTCTCAACAAGGGAATTCCTATCAATAACTAGTAAAACAAGAGTCAATCTGTATTATTACACAAAAAAGAACAAATAAAAAATAATTAGGAAAGAGAAGATTCAAGAGGCCTTTATTTTAACAATTAACATAAATAAAAAGACGAACGAGGGAGCCAACTTGATATTTTTGGCATTATCATCACAAAGAAGAGATTCCGGATTTTTGTTATTTGGTATTTTTGGGGCAAATTGAATCAAGTGGCTAATTTGAATTTGAACTTTCTATTACATATCCGTTAAAATCCGTATTTGATTTGTGTTGTTTCTGCTTGAGCCGTACGAGGTTAAATTCTCATATACGGTTCTCAGGGGGGGTCTATTTTTTGGTTACCTATCCCAATAAAGTATATGATTGGTTCGAAGAACGTCTCGAGATTCAGGCGATTGCAGATGATATAACTAGTAAATATGTTCCTCCTCATGTCAACATATTTTATTGTCTAGGGGGGATCACACTTACTTGTTTTTTAGTACAAGTAGCCACAGGTTTTGCTATGACTTTTTACTATCGTCCAACCGTTACAGAGGCTTTTTCCTCTGTTCAATACATAATGACTGAGGCTAACTTTGGTTGGTTAATCCGATCAGTTCATCGATGGTCAGCAAGTATGATGGTTCTAATGATGATCTTGCACGTATTTCGTGTGTATCTCACAGGGGGATTTAAAAAACCTCGTGAATTAACTTGGGTTACAGGTGTGATTCTGGCCGTATTGACTGCGTCTTTTGGTGTAACTGGTTATTCTTTACCTCGGGACCAAATTGGTTATTGGGCAGTCAAAATTGTGACAGGCGTACCTGAAGCGATTCCCGTAATAGGATTACCTTTGGTAGAGCTATTACGCGGAAGTGCTAGTGTGGGCCAATCCACTTTGACCCGTTTTTATAGTTTACACACTTTTGTATTGCCTCTTCTTACTGCCGTATTTATGTTAATGCACTTCCCAATGATACGTAAGCAAGGTATTTCAGGTCCTTTATAGAGAAAATATATCATATATATATTTGTAATTGATTATATATCATTTCGGGGAGGAAGAAAAAATAGTCTTGTATTTCATTGCTACAAATATGGATTATTGAAAAATAAGACATGTTATTTGATTGGATACCTCTCTTCAACTCTTGAAGTATTGTATTTCTTATTTGATACCAATAGTTGAAGTGGATTCTCTGAAGAGAAGATGGATTATGGGAGTGTGTGACTTGAACTATTGATTGGGCCATGCAGATATATGATTTGATCTGCCACGTTGGAATTTACAATCAAATAAAATGTGTCTCCGCATCCAACCACCACGTAAGTCCCCCTACATAGTAGGGATATGCCGGTTCACTTGAGGAGAATTTTTTCTATGATCATACCCGAATCATGTCATGTATGAATAGGCTCCGCAAGATCCCATAGAATAAACAATGTGGCACGACCTAATGTTGTATCTATTCCACTTACTTATTTTAATTTTATTTATAGTATAGAAATGCATTCATTTCCTATGCATTGATCCAGATCTATGATACTATCGGAATGAAATAAGGGATCTAAGGAAGAACAGAGGCTAGACTTTATTAGTAACAAGTAAATACTTTGTTTGTATTTAATAAAATAAAAATGTTACGGGGATAAATAACAATCAAAAGACATGAGACAATCCAAAAAGCACTTGATCATGATCAAATTTGTAAGCCTACTTGGATATTGAGCATTTATCTGTAAGAACTTAATTCTTTTCAATGAATAATTGAAACTTCGGAAAATTGAATCGGGCATTTCTTATCTTACATCGAGTTATTATATATTAATATATAGCACGGATATGTATGAAATATAGATTTGATACGGATCCATTTCTATTATTCCTTTGATTCTTGCTCGAGCCGGATGATTAAAAATTATCATGTCCGGTTCCTTCGGGGGATGGATCCATAAGAATTAAGAATTCACCTATCCCAATAACAAAAAAACCTGATTTGAATGATCCTGTATTAAGAGCTAAATTGGCGAAAGGGATGGGGCATAATTATTATGGAGAACCCGCATGGCCCAATGATCTTTTATATATTTTTCCGGTAGTAATTCTAGGTACTATTGCGTGTAACGTGGGCTTAGCGGTTCTAGAACCGTCAATGATTGGTGAACCGGCGGATCCATTTGCGACTCCTTTGGAAATATTACCTGAATGGTACTTCTTTCCCGTATTTCAAATACTCCGTACAGTACCCAATAAATTATTGGGTGTTCTTTTAATGGTTTCAGTACCAACAGGATTATTGACAGTACCCTTTTTGGAGAATGTTAATAAATTCCAAAATCCATTTCGTCGTCCAGTAGCTACAACAGTCTTTTTTATCGGTACCGCAGTAGCTCTTTGGTTAGGTATTGGAGCAACATTACCTATTGATAAATCCCTCACTTTAGGTCTTTTTCAAATTCAAATCAATTAAACTTTGAAATACCGTACATAAGTATTATGTATCTAAGGACGATTTACTTTGAAGCAAGACTTTAGATACATTAATTTGATTATAGTCCATTTTGAGCTGAGTATGGATCGTGCTGAAGATTAAAAACTAAATCCATTCTATAATAATAATATATCATTTATATATATTATTATTATAGAATGGATTTAAAATGAAAATTTTTTATTAAGTAAATCAATTGTGAAATGCTTCTGGTAGGGTGTCCAATATCTGTTTTACATCGCGAAAATATTCAATTCTCATGAGGTCTTCTTGACTATTACTATTACTCAAAAGGTCCAATAATGTATGTATATTGGATCTTTTGAGACAATTATAGGTCCTGGAAGGCAATTCTAACTGGTCAATAAAAATAAATTTCAATGGAATTATTTTTTTGTTTTTCTTTAAATTAGTTAATCTATCTTGAAAGGTAAAAGGGGATAGAGTAAACCTGTTTTTATTTTCCGTGAAATTAATGCCCTCTTCCTCCGCATGTAGAAAAGGAATAAATAAATCAATCAAATTACGAGAAGCTTCATAAAGTGCTTCCTTAGGAGTTAAACTCCCGTTTGTCCATATTTCTAGAAAAAGTATCTCTTGTTTTTCATTTCCATCCCCATAAGAATGAATACTATGATTTGCATTTCGAATAGGCATTAATATGGCATCTATAGGGTAACTTCCATCTTGAGAGTTATTTGTGGGTTTCATACGATATCCGCGATCCCTATTGATTTGTAATTCAATACACAAATCAATTGGTTCCGTCAGGTTAGCTATATGCTGTGTCGTGTCCACTATTTCCACAGAAGGTGGTGAGATGATATCTTGAGCAGTTACGTGTCTAGGACCTCTGACGCAAATAGATGCGTCTCTAACTCCATATAGAGTACTTCTCAATACAATTTCTTTCAAATTTATTAATATTTCGTGGACTGATTCTTTAATACCTACTATTGTAGAATATTCATGTGGTACCTTCTCAGATTTTGCGCGTGTGATACATGTTCCTTCTATTTCTCCAAGTAAAGCCCTTCGCATGGCAATACCTATGGTATCGGCTTGACCTTTCATAAGCGGGGACAGAATGAAACGACCATAATAAAGACGCTTACTATCTATTTTTGATTCAACACACTTCCACTGTAATGTTCGAGTGGACCCTCCTACTCCCTCTCGAACCATACTAAATATTGTTATTTAATCAGATCATTGAATCATTTATTTCTCTTGAAATCCATTTAATTCTTATTTCTACACACGTCTTTTTTTAGGGGGTCGACATCCATTATGTGGCATAGGTGTTACATCGCGCACGAAACTTAATAGTAGACCACTTCTACGGATGGCTCGTAATGCTGCATCTCTTCCGAGACCGGGGCCTTTTATCATAACTTCTGCTCGTTGCATGCCCTGATCAACCACCGTACGAATAGCATTTATAGCTGTCGCTTGAGCAGCATAGGGTGTCCCTCGTTTTGTGCCTTTGAATCCAGAAGTACCCGCGGAGGCCCAAGAAACTACTCGTCCTCGTACATCTGTAACAGTTACAATGGTATTGTTGAAACTTGCTTGAACATGAATAACACCTTTTGGTATTCTACGTCCATTCTTGCGTGAACCAATACGCCCATTCTTACGCGAACCAATTCTTGGTATAGGTTTTGTCATATTTTATCATCTCATAAATATGAGTCAGAAATATACGGAAAGATACGGAGATATCCATTTCATGTTAAAACAGATTTTTTTACACGGGTCCTTCTTTTTCTTTTAGAAAATTCTTTATTTAGTTTAGAAAGATTACCCTTGTCTCTGTTTATGTCTCGGATTGGAACAAATCACTATAATCCGTCCACGCCTACGGATAAGTCGACATTTTTCACAAATTTTACGAACAGAAGCCCTTATTTTCATATTTCTCATTCCTTATCTTAATTCTGAATCTACTCCTTGAAAAAATAAGTTTCTTGATTTTTTTAACTTCAAATTGTATCCCTATGAAAGGAATGTTTAAAAAATCACCCAATAGTTCGAATTTGTGAATTCTATAAATTCTACGTCCCCTGGTTGAATCATAACCACTTATTTCAATTTTGACTCTATCTCATGGTAGTATCTATATAAAACTGTGCCGTATCCTCCCTGAAACATAACCTAAGAATTAGATCTTCATTATCTAAAAGTAAAAGGACCCGGAACATACCGTTGGGAAGCGATTCAGTAATTAAACCTTTATGAATTAATTTTAGTCTTTTATTCGAGGTAAGCCTCTTGAAGTATCAACTAATGGAGAAAGGGTTATATAATTTATTTTTACTCTCTTTTCCCAAAAGGGAAGTTAGAGATAAAATTAAGATAACAGGAGGAAGGGGTGTAAGATCACCATATATAACACAAAATTTCTCCCCCGATTTTTTCTAGTCGAGCTTCTCGATCTGTCATTATACCTCGAGAAGTCGAAAGAATTACAATTCCCATTCCACCTAAAATCTTAGGAATTTGTTGATAGTTGGAATAGATTCGTAGACCGGGTCGGCTGATACGTTTTAAAATAGTTCTATATATTCCCTTTCGATTCCGTCTATGTCGTAGGGTTAAAACCAAGAAACATTTGTTACTTTCCTGATGTTTACGAACGTTTTCGATAAAACCCTCTCGTAGAAGTATTTTTACAATGTTTTCGGTAATATTAGTAGATGCTATTCGAACCGTTCTTTTTTTATCCATGTTAGCATTTCTTATAGAAGTTATTATATCGGCAATAGTATCCTTACCCATGGCGAACTATAATTATTGGTACCCCCTAATTTTTATATAATCAACATGTTTATTTATTATTTTAATAAATAATAAATAAATTTATTTATATTAATTAAATTAATTAAAAGTATATGCGTGATACACAATCCACTAATTGACTTGACCCATTCCAAATACCCCGCTATATCATTAGTTTATTTAATATACTACTAATATTTATAATACCTCGGGAGCTAATGAAACTATTTTAGTAAAATTCAACTGTCTCAATTCCCGAGCGATCGCACCAAAAACTCGAGTTCCTTTTGGATTTCCTTCTTGATCAATAACAACTGCGGCATTGTCATCATATCGTATTATCATGCCGTTGTAACGTTTGAGTTCTTTACATGTACGCACAATTACAGCCCTAATAACTTCTGATCTTTCTAGAGGCATATTTGGTACTGCTTCTTTGATTACGGCAACAACAACGTCACCAATATGAGCATATCGTTGGTTACCAGCTCCTAGGACTCGAATACACATCAATTTTCGAGCTCCACTATTATCCGCTACATTCAAAAGGGTCTGAGGTTGAATCATATCATTTTTATTTTAATCTGTTATTTTGCTGCAAAGGATAAAAAATAAATAAAAAGAAATATTGTCTGTCTATAAAAAAATAAACTTCTATTTTTCATCATCACCTTATCTTTTAATTTCTGCATCCCTATCCCTCAATAACGAATTGAGTTCGTATAGGCATCTTGCACGCAGCTATTTTAATAGCTGCTCTGGCTACAGTTTCTGATACTCCGCCCATTTCATAAAGTATTCGACCCGGTTTAACAACGGATACCCAATATTCGGGGGCCCCCTTCCCCGAACCCATACGTGTTTCTGCGGGTCTTACTGTAACAGGTTTGTCGGGAAATATACGTACCCATATTTTTCCGCCACGACGCGCATATCGTGTCATTGCTCTTCGTCCTGCTTCCATCTGTCTAGCCGTGATCCAAGCGGGTTCAAGTGCTTGAAGAGCGTATCCGCCGAAACAAATACGATTGCCTCGACAAGATATTCCTTTCATTCTTCCTCTATGTTGTTTACGAAATTTTGTTCTTTTGGGGTTATAGTTGATGGTTCTTTCTTAATTAAATTCCATCTCTACTGCAGAACCGGACATGAGAGTTTCTTTTCATCCGGCTCCTCGCGAATGAAATGATTCATTAATATTACTACGGATACACATATATTTAATATTAATACAATGATACACAATACACTTAGTAATGTAATGGAATTTATTATGTTATTTTGTTTTGTTATATTATTTTATTTTGTTATTCTAGGATAGTTTAGTATTGTTATGTTATATAGTTAAGAGTAAGCTTTATATACTAGATCAACATTATTTATTTTGTATCGAATCGTGCTAAAACAAAATGTAGATCAATAACTAAAAACTAAGGGTTTCGCGGGCGAATATTGACTCTTTCGTGCTACATTCGTAGGGTCAAGACCTTGTTACTTTTAGAATAAATCAATTTGTTCTTGGTTCGTTCCGCCATCCCACCCAATGAATCATTAGGATTCGTTTGTTTTCATGAAATCCTATGCAATCATGGGTTCTGTCGTTCCCATAGCCTCTTCGTTAATGGTTAGGCCCGAACTCCGCAATGGAACCCCAACAAAATTCGTTCCTGAGTTAATTTTCTTAGTTTATATTAACCCGAGGCTCGTTATCTTTAATTATTGATATTATATTCAG